ATTTGGAAAGTCATCCATAACTGGTTGGTCGAAATAAAATAAATTCTTGTTTTGACCAAATCTTCTAGTCTCCTTTGATTATTGCGGGGCATATCTCATTTCAAGATTTATCGACTGACTTGACAGGGATCCTATTTCCAGCCTATTGCATTTTTTATTTCCATTTTCTTTAATTGCTTTAGTTAGTATAACTCTATATGTTACGCTTAGACAAATTTTCTTGTTTTCGCCTAGGATTCTTGCTAAAGAAAGCGACTTCCAAATAAAATCGAATTCTTCTTTATCATTATTTGAAATTTTTTTTATAAAAATTAGATTTCTAGATTTTGATTTTTTAGGAATAGAATCGGAGGTCTTTTTGTCGTTTTTTTTCTTAGTGATTTAGAATAGAACGAGTATTCAAATGGAAGAAAATGGGTAGGTATTTCCATCTCAGGATTTCGAATATCTTAATTTGAGTGTTGGTATATTCCGTTTATGAAAATAAGGGTGGGGTTTTATCTTGATTGAATAGAGAAAAAGAAGACCATCCCCTTTTTGTTTTGGTGTGCTTCGCTAGGTCTAGTTTTTAGATATACCAAAAAGGGGAGTCTGGCTAGCTTAACCCCTTGATTATGGACAGGAAAATTCATAGAGAATTTCCCTCCGAAGATTAATGACGAAGGGTTGGTTTGTTTATCAACGATTGGCACGATTGGAAAAGGATCGATTCGATCTCTTGAAATACGTTTTTCTTTCATTTTTCTGTTCGGCTTTAAACGATTCCTGTGAGTGAGTTTCTAGGACAAATTGGGTTTGGATGAACCAACCGGTCAGTTACAAGCAACAAACAAGAATGAAGAAATGAAAATTATACAATTTTTTATTTCAAATTTGGATTTTATTCATTTTATGGGGCTCTAGGGCTATACGGACTCGAACCGTAGACCTTCTCGGTAAAACAGATCAAACTTATTATTATCAAAATGATCTGAACTGTTTCAAAGACCCAACATGCATTTTTTTTGCATTGGGCTCTTTCATTAACTGATAGAAATATCAGCCAATCCGCCATATTTTTTCTTGACAGAAAAATAAGATAAGGGGATGGCTCCACGTGCTCTGATTCATTATTTGGGATTCTGATTCAGAAGCACTACCAAAGTGTTTCAAGGGTGGGGTTATCTTGACGTAGGTCTGCCTCTGGCCTAGATCGTTTTAAGTTAAATAAAGTCTCTATTCTTCGGCTTAAAAAATCCAATATGAAACTTCATACACCTTCAAGTTCATGGGACGAAAAGATATTTTTTGAGGGCCTTGTACTCATTATGCCTAGCATTGAATGTACTGGTATTCACCTTATCACTATCTCAAATCAATCATGGGGCCCGTTTGGTACCTAAACGGGCACTCAAATCGAACCCTTTGTCAGGCTATTGTTCTCGTAAAGTTATGGAGTAAGACATCGATTTATCAATAAGATCCATTTTTTGGATTGTATGATGGACTCCCCTGAAAAACATTGGCGCGCGTGTAAACGAGGTGCTCTACCAACTGAGCTATAGCCCTTAGTGCTTGTGATGCATATTTTATCATGTATATAATTTGTTGTCAAGATGAATATTCTATGATCCAACATCCTAAATTTGTGAGTGGTTGAGTGGTATTGCTTAGATTATTATTGCTTATAAGCAATATGATATTTATAATCCATCGATGGGATGGGTTCCGTTTGGTTATCTTTGGGATGATAAATGACCTACTTAACTCAGTGGTTAGAGTATTGCTTTCATACGGCGGGAGTCATTGGTTCAAATCCAATAGTAGGTAGAACTTATTAGATACCATTGACTCCGACATCTAATAAGTTTTTTGCCCCACCCTCTTCTATCTATTTTTAGAGATTTTTTTTTTATTGAATCTAGTTAAATTTCATTTTTGAATTGCGTTGTATCAAAACGGGATTCTGCTTGATTGGATTCACTCGACAGAATCCAATCAAAATAGGATTTAGAAAAAGAACTTCTTTTTATTATTTGAAGGCACCAACTAGTTATGAAATAACATTGACAGCCTCTACTCTTGTCCTAGCTCGCCGGAGAGCTAGATTTGCCTCAATTATTTGTCTCTTTCCTTCAGCTTTTCTCAAATTAGCTTCCGCTATTTCAAGAGTTTGCTGAGCTTCTTGTGGATCAATATCACTACCTTTTTCCGCATCATTTACTAAAACAGTGATTTCATTATTGCCTATTCTAGCAAAACCGCCCATTAGAGCCATCGTTAACCATTGGTCCTTAAGGCGTATTCTTAAAATCCCTATATCTACAGCTGTAGCAACAGGAGCATGATTTGGTAATACGCCAATTTGACCACTATTTGTAGATAAAATGATTTCTTTCACTTCTGAATCCCAAACAATTCGATTAGGGGTCAGTACACAAAGATTTAAAGTCATTTCTGCAAATTGCTCTCCATTTCTAAGTTCATAGCCTTCGCGGTAGCTTCATCGATATTACCGACT